GCTTTTAATGGATAACAGTTTTCCTTTGGTCTTAGGCTCCAACCTCCTTGGTGCAAATCCAAGTAAAAGCTGCTTCAGTAGCTTAATAAAGCATTGGTCTTGTAAACCAAAGAATGAAGATGAAAGCTCTTCCTAAAGCTCAAGATAGAGAGAATTTAACTCCCACATCTAGCCCCCAAAGCTAGCATTCTATTTAAATTATATCCTGTTTGAATAGCTTACATAAAGCATAGCACTGAAAATGCTAAGATGGGTTTTAAAACACCCTTCAAACACAGAGGTCTGGTCCCAGCCTTGAAATCAATTCTTACTTTATTTATACATGCAAGTCTCCGCCCCCCTGTGAAAACGCCCTTAAATCCCCTTAGGACTAAGGAGCCGGTATCAGGCACAATTTTTAGCCCAAGACACCTAGCTACGCCACACCCACAAGGGTACTCAGCAGTAATCAACATTGAACATAAGCGCCAGCTTGATTCAGTTAAAGTAAAGAGGGCCGGCAAATCTGGTGCCAGCCGCCGCGGTTACACCATGAGACCCAAATTGATTTCTTTCGGCGTAAAGCGTGATTAAAGTAACATTACACTGTAGTTAAACTAAAACTTAGTCGTGATAAGCTTTTATTTAGGAAACCCATAAACGAAAGTTACTACACTCAAAACAACTTGAATTCACAACAGCTAAGACACAAACTAGGATTAGATACCCTACTATGCTTAGCCGTAAACTTTTAATTACACCCACAACGCCAGGGTACTACGAGCAAAGCTTAAAACCCAAGGGACTTGACGGTACCCCATATCCCCCTAGAGGAGCCTGTCCTATAATCGATAATCCCCGTTTAACCTCACCATCTTTAGCCTAATCAGTCTGTATACCTCCGTCGCCAATCTACCACGTGAGCGTTTCATAGTAAATTAAATGTTCTCCTATTCAAACATACGTCAGGTCAAGGTGCAGCAAATAAGATGGGAAGAGATGGGCTACACTCTCTAACTTAGAATACACGGAAAACTCGTCATGAAAAGAGTTTGAAGGCGGATTTAGTAGTAAGAAGAACTCAGAGTGCTCTTCTTAAACTGGCACTGGGGTGTGTACACACCGCCCGTCACCCTCTTCGCAGCACACACACAGTACTTAACAAATCACTGCATAAAAGAAGAGGCAAGTCGTAACATGGTAAGTATACCGGAAGGTGTGCTTGGAAACAAAATGTAGTTTATTTAAGACATCTCGCTTACACCGAGAAAAAATCTGTTAAACTCAGATCATCTTGAACTGAAAACCTAGCCCCACCCCTAAAATTATTCCCTACCTAATTTTACCCTACAAAACAAAACATTTCAGTAGTTTAGTAAAGGCGATAAAAAAACTTTTTGGAGCTATAAATGTAGTACCGCAAGGGAAAGGTGAAATAAAAATGAAATAAGTTTTAAGTACAAAAAAGTAAAGATTCAACCTTGTACCTTTTGCATCATGGTTTAACCAGTCATAATTAAGCAAAACGAATTAAAGTTTAACCCCCCGAAACTAGACGAGCTACTCCAAGGCAGTTTAATGAACTAACCCGTCTCTGTCGCAAAAGAGTGGGAAGACCTTCAAGTAGAGGTGATATACCAAACGAGTCTAGTGATAGCTGGTTACCCGATAAAAGAATTTTAGTTCCCCCTAAAGCATTCCTAATACACATAAATAAAACATTTGCTTTAGAGCTATTCAATTAAGGCACAGCTTATTTGAAACAGGATACAACCTAGAATAATGGGTTATTTTTATAAAGATACTAAAGTGGGCCTAAAAGCAGCCACCTTTAAAATCGCGTCAAAGCCTATCTATATTACAACACCTAATTTCATAAACAATTTTAAACCCTTAATCCACACCGGGTAATTCCATATCCTTATGGAACTTATTATGTTAAAACTAGTAACAAGAAGCAAGTCCTTCTCTTAAATGTAAGCGTTAGTCAGTAAGGATAGCCCACTGTCAATTACCACTCATGAACCCTAAGTAGCAACGCCACAAGAAAACCCTACTTAATAACTTAGTGTCAACCTAACACAAGAACATTTCAAGAAAGATTAAAAGAAAAAGAAGGAACTCGGCAAATATTAACCCCGCCTGTTTACCAAAAACATCGCCTCTTGCAAAATATAAGAGGTCCAGCCTGCCCAGTGACTTAGTTCAACGGCCGCGGTATCCTAACCGTGCGAAGGTAGCGTAATCACTTGTTCTTTAAATGGGGACTAGTATGAATGGCACCACGAGGGTTAAACTGTCTCCTTTTTTTGATCAGTGAAACTAATCTTCCCGTGAAAAAGCGGGGATTATTATATAAGACGAGAAGACCCTATGGAGCTTTAAACAAACTAACACCCGCTACCTCTAACTCTCCTTCCGAGTAAAAACATTAAACATAGCATTCTGATTATAAGTTTTCGATTGGGGTGATCACGGAGCAAAAAAAAACCTCCACGCCGAACGGACTAACCTCCTGAACAAAAAGCCACGACTTTATGTACTAATAAATTAACGTCTTTGACCCATTACATGATCAACGAACCAAGTTACCCTAGGGATAACAGCGCTATCTACTTCAAGAGCTCCTATCGACAAGTGGGTTTACGACCTCGATGTTGGATCAGGGTGTCCCAGTGGTGCAGCCGCTACTAACGGTTCGTTTGTTCAACGATTAAAACCCTACGTGATCTGAGTTCAGACCGGAGTAATCCAGGTCGGTTTCTATCTATAAAGGGCTTTTTCTAGTACGAAAGGACCGAAAAAGCATGGCCAATGATCAATTAAGCCGTTTGACCAACTTTTGACCCCAGCTCAATTAGTAATCAACCTAAAACCTAACTTAAAAAAGTAATTAACGTAGCACAACCTGGTCATGCAAAAGATCTAAGCCCTTCCCACAGAGGTTCAAATCCTCTCGTTAATTATGTACCTGCCCCCGGTAATTCACCCATGCCTCTATATTATCCCCGTACTCTTAGCCGTTGCATTTCTAACCCTTCTTGAACGCAAAATATTAGGCTACATGCAGCACCGAAAAGGCCCTAACATCGTTGGCCCCACCGGACTTCTTCAACCCATCGCTGATGGACTCAAACTATTTACAAAAGAACCCATCCGCCCAATCTCATCATCACAAGCCCTATTTCTCTTAGCCCCTCCGCTCTCATTCAGTTTAGCCATAATAATATGAATCCCCATACCTATGCCCATCCCATTTTCCAACATAAATCTCGGTATTCTATTTATTCTTGCCCTATCTAGTCTAACTGTGTACACAATTTTAGGATCAGGATGAGCCTCAAATTCAAAATACGCCTTAATTGGGGCCCTCCGAGCAATTGCTCAAACCATCTCCTACGAAGTTGCTCTTGCCCTCATCTTGCTTTGTGCAATTCTTTTATCAGGAAGTTTCGCACTACAAAACTTTATTACCTCACAAGAAGCCATCTGATTCTTGATCCCACTTTGACCCTTATTTATAATGTGATACGTTTCCACCCTTGCTGAGACTAATCGCGCACCTTTCGACCTTACTGAAGGCGAATCAGAATTAGTCTCCGGTTTCAACGTGGAGTACGCTGGAGGTGTCTTTGCATTGTTTTTCCTAGCAGAGTATGCCAACATCTTGATAATGAATATACTCTCAGTCATTGTATTTCTTGGATCATCTCTCACAATCTCCCTCATCTTTATAACATTCACAACAGTTACAAAAGCTGTAATCCTAGCGATAATCTTTTTATGAATTCGAGCTTCTTACCCCCGTTTCCGCTACGACCGATTAATGCACTTAGTGTGAAAAAACTTTCTCCCACTAACTTTAGCATTAACTATCTGGCACATCATTATGCCAATCTCTTCCCTCTACACACCCCCCATACTATAGAAGTATGCCTGAAAGATAAGGACCTCCTTGATAGGGAGGACTATAGAAGTTCAAACCTTCTTACTTCTTAGAAAAGTGGGAATTGAACCCACAACTGAGAGACCAAAACTCTCTGTAAACCCATTTTACTATTTCCTAGTTGTTAGACAATTCATAATCACCCAAAACCTCTTGTGTCCTATTATTGGCACCCCCCCCCAATTTTCTGTAAAAGCAGTATCATCAGATTAAATAATCCTTAACCCCCCTCCCGCTCTTCAATTTATATATAAATCTGGTGTAGTAGGGTCAGCTAAATAAAGCTTTTGGGTCCATACCCCAAACATGTAGGTGGAAACCCTCCCTCTACTAATGACACACATTGCCTTGTCCATTATCACTTCCGGCTTAGCCATCGGCACTATCATTACAATGACAAGCCATCACTGAATTCTAGCATGGATGGGGCTAGAAATTAATACCCTAGCCATCATCCCCCTAATTATTAAAAACCACCACCCCCGAGCAGTTGAAGCAGCCACTAAATACTTTTTTACCCAATGTGCAGCATCAGCCCTCATTCTTTTCTCAAACGTTCTCAACTCCTGGTTAACCGGACAGTGAGCTGTTTCAATCGACACCTATAACTCCACACAAGCAACTTTTTTGGCAGTTGCAATTGCAATAAAATTAGGCATTGCACCCTTTCATCTGTGATTTTGTGAAGTTCTTCAGGGGGTGCCCTACGGAACAGGGGTAATTTTGGCCACATGACAAAAATTAGCCCCACTAGCCCTCCTAATTAAAATTGCCCCATACACCAACCTTAACCTAATGGTGACTTTAGGCGTAATTTCCATAGTAGTAGGGGGGTGGGGGGGAATTAATCAAACCCAGATCCGGAAAATCTTAGCATTTTCATCAACTGCCCATCTAGGCTGAGTGTTAGTTATTCTAAAATTTTCAACTACGTATGCCATGCTAAATTTTGGTATCTACCTTCTTCTAACACTAACCCTTTTCTTCACATTTATAGTCTTAGCTTCCACTCATATATCCCAGCTTGCAATAGCCTGATCTAAGGTCCCCTCGGTCGCCGCCTTAGCACTTATAGTCTTATTGTCACTAGCCGGCCTTCCCCCCACAACAGGATTTTTACCAAAACTATTAATCTCCGCAGAACTGATTAAACAAGGCATACCTTTACTCACACTAACTATTCTAATATCTACACTCCTCAGTTTCTTCTTCTACCTCCGCCTAGTTTATGTGGTAGCCATCAACGCCCCCGCCAATTCCCCCACCTCCACCCCCAAGTGAATGTACAAGAAAAAAAACATCTTAGCCCTCCCATTGATAGCCTCACTTCTACTTTTTCCCCTAGCCCCGCTAGTTGTATCACTCTTCAACGCCATTTAACAGAAACTTAGGTTAACCAGACCAAGAGCCTTCAAAGCCCTAAGCAGGAGTTAAAATCTTCTAGTTTCTGTAGAACTTATGAGACATTAACTCACATCTTCTGAATGCAACTCAGACGCTTTAATTAAGCTAAAGCCCCTTAATCTAGAAAGACGGGCCTTGATCCCGTAAAATTTTAGTTAACAGCTAAACGCCCAATCCAGCGAGCTTCATTCTAACTCTCCCGCTTTAAAAAACGGGAGAAGCCCCGGCAGAATTTACTCTGCTTCTCAAGATTTGCAAACTTGCGTGTAACACCCCAGAGCTTGATAAGAAGAGGACTGGAACCTCTGTAGGTGGAGCTACAAGCCACCGCCTTCCCTCGGCCATCTTACCTGTGATAATTACCCGATGATTATTTTCTACCAATCATAAAGACATTGGAACCCTCTACCTAGTATTTGGTGCTTGGGCCGGTATAGTAGGAACTGCTTTAAGTCTACTAATTCGAGCCGAACTAAGTCAGCCCGGCTCATTGCTCGGCGACGACCAAATTTATAACGTTATTGTAACTGCCCATGCTTTTGTAATAATTTTTTTCATGGTTATGCCTATCCTTATCGGGGGCTTTGGCAACTGATTAGTGCCCCTTATAATCGGGGCGCCTGATATGGCCTTCCCCCGCATAAATAATATAAGCTTTTGACTTCTTCCCCCATCATTCCTCCTCTTACTCGCATCTGCTGGAGTTGAAGCTGGTGCAGGGACGGGCTGAACTGTATACCCCCCTCTTGCCAGCAACTTAGCCCACGCCGGACCCTCTGTTGACCTAACGATTTTTTCTCTTCACCTCGCTGGTGTTTCATCAATCTTGGGTGCCATCAACTTTATTACTACAACGCTAAATATGAAGCCCCCCTCTATAACTCAATATCAAACCCCATTATTTGTCTGATCCGTTTTAATTACTGCTGTACTCCTTCTTTTATCTCTTCCAGTCCTAGCAGCAGGCATTACCATACTTCTAACTGACCGGAACTTGAATACAACATTCTTTGATCCTGCAGGAGGAGGAGACCCCATTCTTTACCAACATCTTTTCTGATTTTTCGGACACCCAGAAGTATATATTCTTATTCTCCCTGGGTTTGGAATCATCTCCCACGTAGTTTCCTTTTACTCAGGCAAAGAGGAACCATTCGGTTATATAGGAATAGTTTGGGCAATAATGTCAATCGGCCTTCTCGGCTTTATTGTATGAGCCCATCATATGTTTACTACGGATCTCAATGTTGACACCCGAGCTTACTTTACCTCCGCTACAATAATCATTGCCATCCCCACCGGCGTAAAAGTTTTTAGTTGACTCGCTACGATACACGGAGGTATCATCAAATGAGATGCAGCTATATTATGAGCTCTGGGCTTTATCTTCCTTTTCACAGTCGGCGGCTTAACCGGCATCGTACTAGCTAATTCATCACTAGATATTGTTCTTCATGATACATACTACGTAGTAGCCCACTTCCACTACGTCCTATCAATGGGAGCTGTTTTTGCAATTATGGCCGGATTTGTCCACTGATTTCCATTGTTCTCAGGCTACACCCTCCACAAAGCTTGAACTAAAGCTCATTTCGGCGTAATGTTTTTAGGTGTTAACCTAACATTCTTTCCTCAACACTTCTTAGGTCTCGCTGGTATGCCCCGACGTTACTCAGACTACCCTGATGCTTACACCATGTGGAATACTATTTCATCCATCGGCTCTTTAATCTCTTTAGTAGCTGTAGTCGCTATACTATTTATTATCTGAGAAGCTTTTTCATCAAAACGGCCGGTCCCCTCAATAGAAATGTCACACACAAATATTGAGTGACTTTACGGCTCTCCTCCCCTATATCACACCTTTGAAGAAGCCACCTTCTCTCAAAATAATTAGTCGAGAAAGGAGGGAATCGAACCCCCATCCACTGATTTCAAGTCAGGTACATAACTACTCTGTCACTTTCTTTGAGGTATTAGTTAACCTATAACATCACCTTGTCAAGGTGAAATGATGGATTAGCCTCCATATACCTTTATGGCCCACCCCCTACAGCTTGGCTTCCAAGACGCAGCTTCCCCTATTATAGAGGAACTTTTACATTTCCACGACCACGCACTAATGGCAGTTTTCCTAATCAGTGCTTTAGTTCTTTATATCATCTTAACCTTAATGAGCACTAAATTATCTAACACTAACACTATTGACGCCCAAGAGATTGAAATAGTATGAACTATTATACCAGCTATTATTCTTATTGTTATTGCTCTTCCTTCCCTCCGTATCCTTTACCTGATAGACGAAATTAGCAACCCGGATATTACAGTTAAAACAATTGGGCACCAATGATATTGAAGCTATGAATACTCAGATTTCTTTAATTTCGGTTTTGACTCGTACATAACCCCCACTAAAGACCTCGTACCCGGACAATCTCGTTTATTAGAAGTCGACAACCGAATGACCACACCTATCGGCATGGCCACCCGCACTCTAATCACAGCAGAAGATGTCCTTCATTCATGAGCAGTTCCTGCCTTAGGTGTAAAAACAGATGCAATTCCAGGACGACTAAATCAAGCCGCATTTATTATTTCTCGCCCAGGAGTGTTTTACGGACAATGTTCTGAGATTTGCGGCGCAAACCATAGCTTTATGCCAATTGCGCTAGAATCCTTACCAGTCAAGCAATTTTTAAGCTGACTTTACTCTATACGTTCATCACTAAGAAGCTATAGGATCAGCAGCAGCCTTTTAAGCTGCGGATAGGTGATTGCCCGCCCACCCTTAGTGAATGCCACAATTAAATCCATCACCCTGATTTTTAATTCTTATATCTTCCTGAGTTATCTTCTTAATTTTTCTGCCTTTAAAAGTTCCCTCTTACCACTATCCAAATGAGCCTTCCTTACATCTCAATGAAGGCCTAAACAAACCTTGACTTTGACTATGATCTTAAGCCTCTTTGACCAATTTGCCTCCCCTAGTTTTATAGGTATCCCTCTTATTCTTATTGCCCTTGTCACCCCCTGAGTTATTCTCTTAACCCCCTGCACACGCTGGACCACAAACCGTTTTACCTCCCTCCAAGCCTGACTTGTTAAATCTTTTTCTAAACAAATTTTTTCCCCTCTTAACACCCCTGGACATACGTGGGCCCTAATCCTAACCTCACTCTTTATTTTTCTCTTGTTTACAAACCTTTTAGGCCTTCTGCCATATACATTCACCCCCACTACCCAACTATCGCTAAACCTTGGCCTGGCAATTCCACTATGGTTGGCCACAGTTGCCGTAGGCTTTCGAAATCAACCAACAGCCTCCCTTGGTCATCTCCTCCCGGAAGGAACCCCTACACTACTTATCCCTATTCTTATTATCATTGAAACTATTAGCCTATTTATTCGTCCTATAGCTTTAGGTGTCCGTCTTACAGCCAATCTTACCGCAGGTCACCTCTTAATTCAACTAATTTCTTCCGCTACTATAGCCATATTACTTTTAGCCCCGGCAGTTTCAATTTTAACCTTCATCACCTTAGTTACCCTCACGGTCTTAGAAATTGCCGTTGCAATAATTCAAGCTTACGTTTTTGTTCTCCTTTTAAGCCTATATCTTCAAGAAAACACCTAATGGCACACCAAACTCACGCTTTCCATATAGTTGACCCCAGCCCTTGACCACTAACAGGGGCAGCAGCTGCTTTTATACTAACATCTGGCCTGGCAATATGATTTCATTTTAACTCCACTTGAGTAATGACCCTAGGTCTTTCACTTATGCTTCTTACAATATTCCAGTGATGACGCGATATTGTCCGAGAAGGCACTTTTCAAGGTCACCACACAATCCCAGTTCAAAAAGGATTGCGCTATGGAATAATCTTGTTCATTACCTCCGAAGTCTTCTTTTTTCTCGGGTTTTTCTGAGCCTTCTATAACGCCAGCTTAGCCCCAACATTTGAAGTTGGTGAATGTTGACCTCCAACAGGAATCTCCCCCCTTAACCCGCTTGAAGTGCCCCTTCTTAATACAGCCGTACTCCTCGCCTCTGGCGTGTCAGTTACATGGGCTCACCACAGCATAATACAAAACAACCGTAAAGAGGCCTTACAATCTTTAACCCTCACAATTATCTTAGGCCTTTACTTTACCCTTCTACAAGCTATAGAATATTATGAAGCCCCCTTTACCATCGCAGATGGCATCTACGGTTCAACATTCTTTGTCGCTACAGGGTTCCACGGCCTTCATGTAATCATCGGCTCCTTATTCCTCCTAACCTGCCTTCTACGTCAAATTTTCTTTCACTTCACTACCGGTCATCACTTCGGATTCGAAGCCGCCGCATGATACTGACATTTCGTAGACGTCGTATGATTATTCCTCTACGTCTCAATTTACTGATGAGGCTCATATTTTCTTAGTATAATTAGTACTAGTGACTTCCAATCACTAAACCTCAGTTAAAATCTGAGAGAAAATAATGATTGAATATATTTCAACTGCCACCTTTCTTGCCCTAATTTTAGCAATTGTTAGTTTCTGACTTCCATCCATAATACCAGACTCAGAAAAACTCTCCCCTTACGAGTGCGGGTTCGACCCTCTTGGGACGGCACGATTGCCTTTCTCTATACGATTCTTCCTGGTAGCAATCTTATTCCTTCTATTCGACTTAGAAATCGCACTTTTGTTACCCACTCCATGAGCATCACAACTTATCACCCCCTCTTTGACTATACTATATGCATCAATTATTCTCCTGCTTCTGACCCTAGGTTTTATTTACGAATGAGTAATAGGAGGCCTGGAATGGGCAGAGTGGGGGAGTAGTCTAAAAAGACAGCTGATTTCGGCTCAGCAGATTATGGTGTAACCCCATACTCCCTCTACATGCTTTCACTATCACAAGAACCTTGATTATTCGCCGCTACATTTTTCCTTAGCTTATTGGGATTGTCATTTAACCGCACCAATATACTTTCAGCGTTACTATGCTTAGAGAGCATAATACTGTCCCTTTTCCTGGGCCTAGGCCTCACAGCCGTTAAATTCTCTCTAGTTACCCCTATAATGTTCCCAGTATTTATACTAACTATATCAGCATGCGAGGCCGCACTAGGACTTGCCCTAATGGTAGCTACCGCACGCTCACATGGGACAAATCATTTAAGTGCCCTAAACCTTTTACAATGTTAATAATTTCTATCCCATTTGCCCTTCTTCTCATTTCAACACTATTAACACCAATTAAACGTCTGTGGGAGGTAACGACAGCACAGTCTCTAGCCATCGCCGCTGCCTCAATGATGTGATTTTGTGTCCAAAGTTCCTACCCCAACCTTAATGCTTACTTAATTATTGATGAGATCTCTTCCCCCCTATTAATTTTAACATGTTGACTCACAGCCCCCACCCTCATTGCTAGTCAAAGTAAGCTATCACAAGAGCCCCCCTCACGACAACGAATTTACATTTTCACCATTGTCCTTCTTCAGGTAACCACCTTGTTAGCCTTTCTCGCGGACAATATAATACTATTTTTTATTATATTTGAAGCGACTATGATCCCAACCCTGATTATCATCACTCGATGGGGGGCTCAAAAAGAACGAATAATGGCCGGAACTTACTTGCTATTTTATACCTTATTTGGTTCTATAGCATTATTGACCGCGCTGTTATACTTTAACGAAACATTCGGGTCTCTATCTCTCTCATATCTTAAAGGCGCCCTGACAGAATCACACACAACAGCATGCATGCAAGCTTGATGGGCCGCCTGCTTTTTAGCATTCCTGGTCAAAATACCACTTTATGGGCTTCACTTATGGCTTCCCAAAGCCCATGTTGAAGCCCCAATTGCAGGCTCAATGATCCTAGCAGGAACCTTACTCAAGCTGGGGGGGTACGGCATCTTACGTATAGGCTTTCTAGTAAATGATTCCTTTCTCCCTCTCGCCACCCCTTTAATCATCTTTTCCCTATTTGGTGTCCTTCTATCCGCAGCATTATGTTCCCGTCAAACAGATCTAAAATCTTTAATTGCCTTCTCATCAGTTAGTCACATAGGATTAGTAATCGCAGCGTCAATAATGAAAACTGAATGAAGCATTGCAGGCTCAATAGTCTTAATAATTTCACATGGGCTGATCTCTTCAGCTCTCTTTTGCCTCGCAAACACTTTATATGAACGCACCCACACACGTACCCTTATACTTTTACAAGGCAGTCAAATTTTTTTCCCCCTTATAGCAGCCTGATGGCTATTAAGCTCGTTATTTAACATAGCCCTCCCCCCCTCCCCAAACTTCATTGGTGAAATACTAATCCTAACAGCCGTCTTCCAATGGTCCAAGCTCACCCTAATTATTGCAGGTCTAAGTATTATTCTTACTACCTCCTACTCCCTCTACCTCTTCTGATCCTCTCAACGAGAATATCCACCATCTCACACTAAATCCCTCCCTCCCATACAGACACGCGAGCATATTCTCCTTGCCCTTCATATTATCCCCGCCATCATTTTAGTAATAAAACCCGGCCTTATATTTTAAGTGAATATAGTTTATTTAAAACCCTAGCTTGTGATCCTAGAAACGAGAACTAACTATTCCCTATTCACCGAACTTGTCTGGAAAAGCAAGAACTGCTAATTACTTGTTTCTATGGTTCAACTCCGTAGCAAGATCAACACTTTATTCCAATTAACCCTGATTAAAGATTATGAGCCCATCCACTACTGCGCTATCATGTTATTTATTAACGATACTAATTTTAATTACCCCCCTTTTTACCCCAAACTCAGTAAAGCTACACCAAAACGTAAAAACTGCCATTAAATTGGCATTCTTTACCTCAGTAATCCCCCTCCTTCTTTTTATTAACGAGAACACCCATAACATAACAATATCTTGACAATGATTTAATGTAATATCCACCCCCTTAAATCTTACAATTCAACTTGATCATTACGCAATTATTTTTATCCCTATTGCCCTAGTTGTTTCATGAAGTATTATTGAATATTCTCTCTGATATATGCATGATGACTATAAAATTCAGTTATTCTTTAAATATCTCTTAATTTTCCTACTTGCCATAATACTTCTCGTGTCAGCAGGAGACTTAGTTATACTTTTCGTGGGCTGAGAAGGTGTCGGAATCATATCTTATCTTTTGATCGGTTGGTATTTTTCACGGAGTAACGCCGGGACAGCAGCACTACAAGCAGTCCTCTACAACCGAATTGGGGATATCGGTTTCTTATTTGCCCTGTTTTGAGCTATTTCAACATATGACTCAATTGATTTAAGTTTTATTTTTTCTATAGAGAACCCCACCCCCCTACTTCTAGCCTTTATCATTGCGGCAGCAAGCAAGTCAGCTCAATTTGGCCTTCACCCATGACTTGCGTCAGCCATAGAAGGCCCTACACCTGTCTCAGCCCTTCTCCACTCAAGTACCATGGTTGTTGCTGGTGTATTTTTACTTATTCGAATTCACCCTATAATTAAAGATAACACTACTGCCCTGACTATCTGTCTATGCCTAGGCGCAATCTCTACAGCATTTGCGGCAACATGCGCCCTAACACAGAATGATATCAAAAAAATTATTGCCTACTCCACATCTAGCCAACTGGGCCTTATAGTAGTGGCAATCGGACTAAACCTGCCACACCTAGCATTCTTTCACATCTGCACACACGCTTTCTTCAAAGCCATGCTATTTTTATGTTCAGGCTCAATCATCCACAACCTTGACAATGAGCAAGATATTCGAAAAATGGGCGGGATACAAAAAACTCTTCCTATAACTACCTCGTGTGTCTCTGTGGGGAGCCTAGCATTAATGGGCACTCCTTATTTAGCCGGATTTTACTCTAAAGACGCCATCATTGAAGCAATCAACACCTCAAACACTAATGCTTGGGCCCTAACCCTTACTCTTGTCGCCACATCCTTTACAGCCGTTTACAGCCTCCGAATTATTTACTTCGCCTCAATGCTCCATCCCCGCCATAACCCTATTATCTATGCCAATGAAAATAATCCTCTAATTATTAACCCAATTAAACGTCTCGCACTCGGTAGCGTTATTGCGGGTCTCCTACTTAGTTATGTGGTTTTTCCATCATCTCCTTTAATTATAACCATACCAGTTTACTTAAAAACAACAGCTCTAATCGTATCCTTTGCAGGCTTTTTTATCGCCCTTGACTTAGCTTCCGTATCATGGACTAAAACTCCTGTGCAAGTAAACATCACAAACAAATTTAATACCTCCTTTTACCCTGCAACAATTCATCGTCTAGTTTCCGCCTCTATCTTAAACTTCAATCAAAAAATTTCTTCCCATCTAATCGACACCCTGTGACTAGAGAAAGTTGGCCCTAAAGGACTCGTCGAACTACAACTGCCCCCCATTAAAAAAAACCAGGAGGTCCAGCAAGGTTTAATCAAAATTTACCTCTCTATCTACACTATCTCCACTTTAATCTGTCTTATTATCTTACTGCTTGTAAGGCACCACTGTAATGGCCCCGAACAACCTCTAACACAACAAACAATGTTAGTAATATTGCCCAACCAACCAATGATAACACAACCCCCCCTCAGGAATATATAACTGACACCCCCACCCAATCTAAATTAAACATCTCAGCCCCCACTTTTTGACTTACGCCTTCCGTATTACCCCCAATCCACCACCAAAATGCCAAAAGCACTGCATACCCCATTATATATCCAATCACCCCATAATTACCTCAAGCCTCCGGATGCGGCTCCACCACTAACGCTGCAGTATACGCAAAAACAACTATTATTCCTCCTAGATACACTAAAAATAAAATCAAGGACAAAAAGGAAACACCCCCATCCATAAGAATCAAACACCCAATTCCAGCTATAGCCACTAAACCAAAAGCAGCATAATAAGGAGATGGGTTTGAAGCAACAGCAAGAACCCCCCCTAATAACCCAATTTCAAATATAGTTACAAGCATAATTCTTACAAGGACTTTAACCCAGACTCATAGCCCGAAAAGCTATTGTTGTATTCAACTATAAGAACTAATGGCCCCTATTTTACGTAAAACCCACCCCATTATAAAAATTATTAATAATTCATTTATTGATCTTCCCGCTCCTGTAAACCTCTCTGCATGATGAAACTTTGGCTCACTTCTTGGCGTTTGCTTAATTTTACAAATCGTTACAGGACTCTTCCTAGCCATACATTATTCCGCAGATACTTCTTTAGCCTTCTCATCTGTAGCTCACATCTGCCGAGACGTAAATTACGGCTGACTTCTCCGCAATCTCCATGCAAATGGAGCTTCCTTCTTTTTTATCTGCGTTTACCTGCATATTGGACGCGGCATCTACTACGGATCCTACCTTTTTAAAGAAACATGAAATGTTGGGGTGATTCTCCTATTTTTACTAATAGCCACCGCCTTTGTCGGCTACGTCCTTCCATGAGGTCAGATATCTTTTTGAGGCGCTACCGTAATCACCAACCTACTATCCGCCACCCCCTACATTGGCACCGACCTAGTTCAATGAATTTGAGGAGGTTTCTCCATTGACAACGCCACCCTCACCCGATTCTTCACATTTCACTTTATTCTTCCGTTTGCCATCGCTGGGGCTTCTATAGTTCACCTCCTTTTCCTTCACAACACAGGATCATCCAATCCAACAGGACTCAACCAAAACCTAGACAAAATCCCATTTCACTCCTACTACTCCTACAAAGACATCTTTGGGTTTATAGTACTGCTCGCCCTTCTTACTGCTTTATCAACATTTGACCCCAATATTCTAGGCGACCCCGACAACTTTACCCCCGCTAACCCCCTTTCTACTCCCCCTCACATTAAACCTGAATGATATTTCTTATTCGCCTACGCTATTCTCCGCTCTATCCCAAACAAACTGGGAGGCGTCCTAGCTTTACTCATATCCATCATAATCTTATTCCTAATGCCCATCCTCCACACATCCCACCAACGAACACTTATGTTCCGACCCCTGGGAAAATTACTGTTTTGATCCTTGGTGGCTAATTCTCTTATTTTGACCTGAATTGGGGGTCAACCAGTCGAGGACCCATTCATTTGAATCGGCCAAACAGCCTCATTGACCTACTTTCTCATCTTCCTCCTTATTATCCCCTCATGCGGTCTTACAGAGAATAAACTCGCTAAATTAAATTTTTAGAGGCAGTTGTAAGACTCATTCCTTTAAATATGGTGGTTTATAGATCACCATATTATTATATTCACCTATATATGTATGTATATAGACATACTATGTATAATCGAGCATTCATCTACCTACCCCATGCATATCTTTACCTATATAATATAAGATTTTACATGTGCAAGCCCCACAAAAATAATGTAATACACATGAAAATGTATGAACAATAGATTAATTATTAAATATCACCTAGCTTATCTTTAACATTATAAAATTCTTAATCAACATGGTAAGACTAACATAAATTTTATCTATAAAATAATATTCATGCATTAGCCCATACATTTAAACATGATGGATACGTTATTCATGAATATAAGACATAAATGTACGGAGAACCCTCAGATTTGTTCAAGAGTATTCATATCTTAACAACTAATATACCCAAGTATTTACCTTTACTAATTCATGAACCTAGACATACTTCTTATTAAATGAGCAATCTCCATGAAATAAAACTTGAATATCCTCAAACACTTAATCATGCAAGAATTCAACTAACTATACATCAACAAAAAGTAAGATCAAACTTATTCCAATTTAATCTTGGACCTAAATGTTGAACTGGACCTCTATAATCCGTCTGAACTAGGATATCCCGTCAAATTAACTCGAATAATCATCTATAATGGTCTTCTACATTAAACAAAATTGGTTATCACCCTAAAATTGCTTTAACACATGAATTTTTCTTTCACAATCTCTTCTTAATCTTACACTGAGATTACGGCACACAGCATACGTACCCTACATGGCCTAGACGATATCAGGGGTTTGGTAGCCGTAGGCTTCCAATGGACCTAAAATAAGAGTAGCTATTGTTCCCCTTCCAAGAAGCATCTGACGGAACTGAATCTATGGACTTATCTTGGTTTATCGGGTTTAACTGGTTTCTAAAGAGTATCTCCCCTATGCGGTCTGGTCCCTGTGGTCTCTTAATTGAAGGCCTACCTGAACTAAATAACATATGGTAGTTTTTTTTTTAAAAACTTTCATCTGGCATCTCTCAGTGGGGTAATGGCACAACACCCGGGTTGTACATATATTGCAAGCGTGGGTTACTAGCATAAGAATATGGTTACCTATAAATGAATGCTTGACGGACATGCTAGCTTTATAATTTTTAATTAATCATAAATACTCTCTTTCCTCCCCCTCCAGCCAAAAATATTTTATTTTTTTTTCCATCTTTAGACGGACTTTTCCTCCATAGCCGCTGTTTTACCGCCGCGGCCCGGCCCCTCCCGGCCCCTCCCGGTTTTTAGGCACCCCCCCCTACCCCCCCATAAAATCTTCTACTCACTTTCTCTTGCCACCCCCCGGAACAAGAGTGTTTATAGTAGTAAATTTTATGGGTTTTTAGGCACCCCAAAGTGCTTATAATAGTAGATTTTAGGCCTCAGTACAATGCACACACCGCGAATACAATTTATTTATCACTTTCAACATATACATTTCATATATGAATACTTACAAACGTAATGTCTAACCAAATATACCACCCACAATGTACTCGTGCGACGTCCACAGCCCAAAACATTAATCGTATATTCATATGCCACATATGTACAATATACTGCATACACTGTACTTATAGTACTTTATAGTACAGTATACATGGTGGCAGCTCCATATAGTGTATATAGTGTATATAGTGTATATAGTGTATATGCCCACCCAATTTGTAATAATTAGCGCATGTGTACAACCAGAAATAAACAG